TCCATTAATGCATTAATGGATGTAAAATCCAAATGATTTAGACTAATCATTATCAATTACATTATCTATTATAAGAAAATAGATGTGTATATGTAAACCCCAGAACAGTGTAAACTCCAGAACAAAAATTTTGATACGTGGATACTGAGCCCGGGTCTCTTTTTTATGCACATATCCCTATATAGGATCTTCGTGCTTCAAATTTTCATTGAATATGAATATAAAATAGACATTATGATAGAGTGTGACCTAACCTATGTTGGGCCAAGTTCTTTTATGATAAAAGATGTGATATACGGATAGCTAGATAGCTCTATTGACATGTACTTCCGAAAGATTAGTCTTATGACTATTACGTACGCAATTCCATTGTCTTTTCAAAATTATACTACCAAAAAAGATTTGCGAATTCCCTTTTGAACATTCAATTGCGTGTGCTAAAAAAGGGGGGAAACTATATGCTGTTCCTGATTCTTCTGTTTTTATCTCATTCATAGAGAGCAGATTGAATCCTGAATTCATTGATTTTTTATTTTTTGTACCCTGATCGTAATATCATAATAAAAGAATTAGGTAGAAATTGGATCAATTTTTATATTTGATAAAAGACTCCATCGGCCTAAGTGACAGAAATGTTTCCCAAGAATGCTTTATCAATTTCCATTTCTTTCTATTTGTACTTGGCTCCAATTCGAACTTGCATTGAAAATGCCCTCCATCTCTCTGTCTTGCTTCCGTTCATACGGATGGAGTTGACTAAAATTTTATGTGATTCAGTAAACAGAATATCCATTCCATCATTGCTAGATGAATCGGTATGGTTCGATGAATAGTGAACCAATCCAATAATGGGATTTTTTCAATAAAGAGGAAACTTCAGATTAAGATGCTCCAGAATGGAAATGAGGGAATGTCCACAATACCTGGATTTAGTCAGATACAATTTGAGGGATTTTGTAGGTTCATTAATCAGGGCTTAATGGAAGAATTTCAGAAGTTTCAAAAAATTGAAGATAGAGATCAAGAAATTGAATTTCAATTATTTGTTGAAACATATCAATTGGTAGAGCCCTTGATAAAAGAAAGAGATGCTGTGTATGAATCACTCACATATTCTTCTGAATTATATGTACCCGCGGTCTTAATTTGGAAAACCGGTAGAAATATGCAAGAACAAACCATTTTTATTGGAAACATCCCTATAATGAATTCTTTTGGAACCTCTATAGTAAATGGAATATACCGAATTGTGATCAACCAAATATTGCAAAGTCCCGGTATTTACTACCGTTCAGAATTGGAACATAACGGAATTTCTGTCTATACTAGTACTATAATATCGGATTGGGGGGGAAGGTTGGAATTAGAAATTGATAGAAAAGCAAGGATATGGGCCCGTGTAAGTAGAAAACAAAAAATATCTATTCTAGTTCTATCATCAGCTATGGGTTCGAATATAAGAGAAATTTTAGATAATGTTTTTTACCCTGAGATTTTCTTGTCTTTCCCGAATGATAAAGAGAAAAAAAAGATTGGGTCAAAAGAAAATGCTATTTTGGAGTTTTATCAACAATTTGCCTGTGTAGGGGGGGATCCGGTATTTTCTGAGTCCTTATGCAAGGAATTACAAAAGAAATTTTTTCAACAAAGATGTGAATTAGGAAAGATTGGTCGACGAAATATGAACCGGAGACTTAATCTTGATATACCCCAAAACAATACATTTTTGTTACCACGAGATCTATTGGCTGCTGTGGATCATTTGATTGGAATGAAATTGGGAATGGGTACACTTGACGATATGAATCACTTGAAAAATAAACGTATTCGTTCTGTAGCAGATCTATTACAGGATCAATTCGGATTGGCTCTTGTTCGTTTAGAAAATGCGGTTCGAGGAACTATATGTGGAGCAATCAGGCATAAATTGATACCGACTCCTCAAAATTTGGTAACTTCAACTTCATTAACAACTACTTATGAATCATTCTTTGGCCTACACCCTTTATCTCAAGTTTTGGATCGAACTAATCCGTTAACACAAATTGTTCATGGGCGGAAATGGAGTTATTTGGGTCCTGGAGGATTGACGGGGCGAACTGCTAGTTTTCGGATACGAGATATCCACCCGAGTCACTATGGACGTATTTGTCCAATCGACACGTCCGAAGGAATCAATGTTGGACTTATTGGATCATTAGCTATTCATGTGAAGGTTGGTTATTGGGGATCTATAGAGAGTCCGTTTTATGAATTATCTGAGAGATCAAAAGAGGTACAGATGGTTTATTTATCACCAAATAGAGATGAATATTATATGGTAGCAGCAGGAAATTCTTTGGCCTTGAATCGGGGTATTCAAGAACAACAGGTTGTTTCAGCTAGATATCGTCAAGAATTCCTGACTATTGCATGGGAAGAGATTCATCTTAGAAGCATTTTTCCCTTCCAATATTTTTCTATTGGAGCTTCCCTCATTCCTTTTATCGAGCATAATGATGCGAATCGAGCTTTAATGAGTTCTAATATGCAGCGCCAAGCTGTTCCCCTTTCTCGGTCCGAAAAGTGCATTGTTGGAACTGGGTTGGAAGGCCAAACGGCTCTAGATTCGGGGATTTCAGCTATAGCCGAACGCAAGGGAAAAATCATTTATACTGATACTCACAAGATCTTTTTCTCAAGTAATGGGGATACTCTAAGCATTTCATTAGTTATGTATCAACGTTCCAACAAAAATACTTGTATGTATCAAAAAACTCAGGTTCGGCGGGGTAAATACATTAAAAAGGGACAAATTCTAGCGGGCGGTGCGGCTACAGCTGGCGGGGAACTCGCTTTAGGAAAAAATGTCTTAGTAGCTTATATGCCATGGGAAGGTTACAATTTTGAAGACGCAGTACTAATTAGTGAACGTCTGGTCTATGAAGATATTTATACTTCTTTTCACATCCGGAAATATGAAATTCATACTCATGTAACAAGTCAAGGTCCTGAAAGAATTACTAAAGAGATCCCGCATTTAGAGGCTCATTTACTCCGAAATTTAGACAGAAATGGAATTGTGATACTGGGATCTTGGATAGAAACAGGTGATATCTTAGTAGGTAAATTAACACCTCAGACAGCGAACGAATCGTCATATGCACCGGAAGATAGATTATTACGAGCTATACTTGGCATTCAGGTATCCACTTCAAAAGAAACTTCTCTAAGACTACCTATAGGTGGAAGGGGTCGAGTTATTGATGTGAGATGGGTCCATAGAAAGGGGGGTTCCAATTATAATCCAGAAAGAATTTGTGTATATATTTTACAGAAACGTGAAATCAAAGTAGGTGATAAAGTAGCTGGAAGGCATGGGAATAAAGGTATAATTTCTAAGATTTTGTCTAGGCAAGATATGCCCTATTTGCAAGATGGAACGCCCGTTGATATGGTATTCAACCCATTAGGAGTCCCCTCACGAATGAATGTGGGACAGATATTTGAATGTTCGCTCGGGTTAGCGGGGGATCTGCTAAAGAAACATTATAGAATAGCACCCTTTGATGAGAGATATGAGCAAGAGGCCTCAAGAAAACTTGTGTTTTCTGAATTATATGAAGCCAGTAAGCAAACAAAAAATCCATGGGTATTTGAACCCGAATATCCGGGAAAAAGCAGAATATTTGATGGAAGAACAGGAGATCTTTTTGAACAACCTGTTTTAATAGGAAAGTCCTATATCCTAAAATTAATTCATCAAGTTGATGATAAAATTCATGGACGTTCCAGTGGGCATTACGCACTTGTTACACAACAACCCCTTAGAGGGAGGGCCAAACAAGGGGGACAAAGAGTAGGAGAAATGGAAGTTTGGGCTCTAGAGGGATTTGGTGTTGCTCATATTTTACAAGAGATGCTTACTTATAAATCAGATCATATTAGAGCTCGTCAAGAAGTACTTGGTGCTACGATTATTGGAGCAACAGTACCTAACCCAGAGGGTGCTCCAGAATCTTTTCGATTGCTCGTTCGAGAACTACGATCTTTGTCCCTGGAACTGAATCATTTCCTTGTATCTGAAAAGAACTTCCAGATGAATAGGAAGGAAGCTTGATCTCAATGAATCAGAATTTCGATTCTATGATCGACCAGTATAAACATCAACAACTTCGAATTGAACCAGTTTCCCCTCAACAAATAAGGGCTTGGGCAAAAAAAATTCTACCCAATGGAAAGATAGTTGGAGAGGTGACAAAACCTTATACTTTTCATTATAAAACCAATAAACCGGAGAAAGATGGATTGTTTTGTGAAAGAATTTCTGGACCCATAAAAAGTGGGATTTGTGCTTGTGGAAATTACCGAGGGATTGGGGCTGAAAAAGAAGACCCAAAATCTTGTGAAGAATGCGGGGTGGAATTTGTTGATTCTCGTATACGAAGGTACCAAATGGGATACATCAAACTGGCATGTCCAGTGACTCATGTGTGGTATTTGAAACGTCTTCCTAGTTATATTGCGAATCTTTTAGATAAGCCCCTTAGGGAATTAGAGGGCCTAGTATATTGCGATGTGTGATTTGATCAAAATTTTCATTTGACAGATTTGGACTGAGAAACTGTCATCTCATACAATCTGATTGGGATGCCCCCAGCTCTGACATGTATCTTGGGAGGAGGAACATGAAGCTCAGAATTATGGGTGCATTCAAGACTTCAAAATGGAAGGAAGGGGGAATTGATCCATGGTCGATTCCGTATAGGAATAGTTAGTTATACCTCGTGAAAAAAAAAAGACTTTTTGTGGAATTCTGCATTCCATTTCTTTGCGAAAGAAATTCTGTTCAGACAAGCGAATATGGCATGGTTACGGGAGCCTATCTATCGCATATATGCTTCAAGGGATATCATGGCAAAACCATCGAGGTGAGTAGGGACCTAAAAAAGATCGAATGGAACAATAAAATATGTAGACAAATAAATCCTTTACGAGTCCCAAAATCTTTCTTTCAGGGG